CGAATGGTTATCTTGATTCATTAGAACTTGAGCAAGTAAGGAAATTTATTGTTGAATTACGTACTTATGTAAAAACTAATAAACCGGAGTTCCAAGAAATTATATCTTCTACCAAGACATTTACTGAAGACGCGGAAGCCCTTTTAAAAGAAGCTATTCAAGAACAGATGGAACGCTTTCTACTTCAGGAACAAGCGTAAAGAAATCCATCCCTCTGAATTTTATTTATTATTAAATAAAAAAGAAAATACCCTTTTTCACATGGATATCTAAAAAAAATATATGGAAATAAATTGCGTCCAATAGGATTTGAACCTATACCCAAGGTTTAGAAGACCCATGTCCTATCCATTAGACTATGGACGCTTTTCATTCCGATTTTTCGGATTTTTTCTTATTTTGTGTTTCCAAAAAAGAATCGGATTGTATGTGATGGGAGATGTGAATTTTTTGTTTGAATTGCGTATTTAATTCAATGATGCATTAATTAATACAGAATGGAGCGGGTAGCGGGAATCGAACCCGCATCGTTAGCTTGGAAGGCTAGGGGTTATAGTCGACGTTGATTTATGAATTTTAACGTCTCTAATTCAAAACCGAACATGAAACTTTGGTTTCATTCGGCTCCTTTATGGAAAAAGGAGCAATTCCCAGACCCTAATCTAAGGCGGGAATAAAATTACAAAAGAAAAAATCACCCATAACATCTATGTCAGTTTTTTGCATGAATGCATTCAATTCAAAACAACTTACTTTCTAGATGATCCCTCTAGAAGAGGCGATTCTAACAATCTTTCTAGTTACTTCGTTCTCTATTTCTATTTGAGAGAATCCTAAGGAAAAGTCTTTTGTTTCTACCGAGCTAAGCTAAAAAAAGGAATATGTTGATTGAAGCCTCTAGTAAACTAAAGTCATCATTTAATAGCTATTTTGCTTCTCTATAAAAAACTAGAAGATTTAGTTACGATTAGAAACCCTTTTTTCTATCTTCATCCATAGATCTCTTCCTTATACTCATTCAATTGGAAGTATTCATCCAATTCAACAAAATTTTATGTTTCGTAACTTCATAATCCAAAAATTCCACTTTCTAATATAATTGAGTTTTGGATCCAAATCACGAGAATGTATAATTTTCCTCAAAATTTTCATTGAGAGGGAAAGGATTAATTCCTTTTAAGAAATAAAGTTTTTGATCGGAATAGTAATCAAACCGGTAGACCCCTTAACTATTAAGGGGTTAATAGAACGAATCACACTTTTACCACTAAACTATACCCGCTACAGTTGGATTATTGTATCGAAATAAAACTTTTGTCGAACACTGAAATTGGATGTAATCAAGACAGGATTCGAAAAGAATCATGAAATTTAGAGTATTGACACTTTTTGTAGGAGGATTTTATGAGTTTTAATCAGATTTTAAAAAGATAGTTAAATAACTAAAAAAAGTTCTATTTTTTCTTGAAGGAATTTTTTATGATCATTATCAACTAAATCATTTTCTTTATTCTATAGAATCCCTAGAATTCATTAAAACAAAAAGGGCCTGGCGAGGTATTGATCAGGCCAGGCCGTGGGAATCAAAAAAGAGTCCCCTTCGGGCGAAGAAGTATTTAATTAAATATTCTATTCTATTTTTCTATTAATTAATATTAAATATTCAGTCTTTTTTTTTTTTTATTTTTTATTCTTAATATAATTATGAAAATTTCAAATAAAACTTGTACTTAATGTTGTCTTACACAATACAACTTGTATATTTTGTATATATATATTATGTTATATATAATATTGTGTTATATATAGATTATATATATTTTGAATTTTTTTATTTTTATTTTAGTCTAATTAATTTGAGTTTATTACATATTTTTACATAATTTTCAAATTTTTCGAAATTTTTTATTTAATATTTGACTATTACTATTTTCAACGGGGAGAGATGGCTGAGTGGACGAAAGCGTCGGATTGCTAATCCGTTGTACGAGTTATTCGTACCGAGGGTTCGAATCCCTCTCTTTCCGTTTCCATTGATAACTGAATCTTATTATTTGATTTCTCTTTTGAATTTATTCTATCTTTTTTTTTTCAAAATAGAATTATATATAATTCGATTTTGAAAAAAAAAAAGATAGATGAAAAATAAAGCAAATAACCCCTTTTTAGTCTTATTCTTCGCGCCCAGGATTACGTCCTGGATCATTAGATAGGAATCCGAAAATGAAGAGAGAAACAAAAAATATTACTACTGTGTAAACAAAGAGTTTGAGAGTAAGCATTACACAATCTCCAAGATTATTTTTTTTGGAAAAAAGAGAATAGATTCTCTATTTTTATACCATATATCCTATAATATAAAATATAATTTGAATTTGAAATTTGATTTGACGTCGAAAACTCAAGTAGTTTTTCAAAATCGAAAAAAAAAAATGGAAATTCTAATAAAAATAAATCAAAAATGAAGTTATTATTATCATTATCTTATCCATTATTATCTTACTTAATCAATAATTTTAATAATTTTATTATACCCACTTAAAGTTTTTCATTTACGAAAAATACTTATAATCGGAAAATGAGACGATATGGATTGTCCTTATTCATAAATATTTTTGAATCAAGAGTTCATACTGTAAGACTTGTCTGATTTTATCAATTATTTCTTATTTATTATTCTAATATTAGAATAATTTTTCTCGAAAAAATCATTCATTTTTTTAGGACAAGATGAAAGATCTCATCGAAAACTTACAGCAGCTTGCCAAACAAAGGCTAAGAGAAAAAAGAGTAGAGGTATGACTGGCATAAAATCTACAATTGGACTCAAAAAAGCGTAGGCCTCAGGTAATTTGGCAAAGAAAAAACTACTCGAATAAAGGGCCGAATTAAGACAGATCAAACTAAAGATATTAAGCATAACAGACATTTTTTTTTATTGCATTTTGGTTGAGTTATTGATAAAAAAAAAAAATGAAGAAAAAAATCGTTCTTTTTTTTAACTTACTCACTCAATCAAAAAACCTTCTATTCTCAATGGAGAATAGAAGAAATTTTACTTTCATACAATATCTTAATGGAATTCTGTGTAATGATCAATAAATTCATTTGAATTCTATATCTACACGTGTCAAAATTCTAACAACAAAATCAAGTTGATTTTTTTTGATAGTTAGGCTGGAATTGACGAACAATCAATAACAATATTAGTGTTTATTAATGTTGAATAGAAATCGAATTGGGGCGTGGCCAAGTGGTAAGGCATCGGGTTTTGGTCCCGCTATTCGGAGGTTCGAATCCTTCCGTCCCAGAATATATGTAATTTAAGATTCTATTTTTCTGTTTATAAGGTTTAAAATAGAATTGTATTCTTTCTACTAACTACTAATGATTTTAACGAAAATGAATCTTATCTTTTTTTTCACATTTCATCAAATTTGAATTCCAAAAAAAAGTATTCCTTTAATCAGATATACATCCTCTATAAATATTCATATATAATATAGACATATATAATATAGAAATAGAAGTTACGAAGTTAATTTAGTTTTTTTTGCTTCATCCTGGAAACGAACTTGGATTTTTCCAATCTAATACCAATCTAATATATTATTCAATTTCGATTTCTTTTATTGATTATTTTTATTAAACTCAAAAAGAAAGATAGATTTTGATTGCTTAGCGATGTCATCTTTATTTTTATTGTATTGTAAATTGTAAAAAAAATTAACATTCCATTACTAAATAATAACTTAAGATATATTCCATATAATATATATGTATTGACTGTCCTGACTGAACCAATGACTATTCATGATTCCATAATTGAATCAACCGCATACCGGTTCCAAATTTGAGGAATGTTATGGTGAAACTTCGTTTGAAACGATGTGGTAGAAAGCAACGTGCGACTTGAAGGACATGATCTGGTGTGGATTCTTATATCCATCATTCTATTCTATAAGAAAGGATGCTCTTGACTCGACATCCTTTGCTCTGTTCCACTCGAAGCGGCATTGCATTTTTTGTTCGGATGTAATGGAACTAGTACATGATGGAGCTCGAGTAGTAAAGTATTGAGTTATTTCTCAAGGGAAAAGAGAAGGGTCTAGGGTTAGTGTTAATCAATAAGTTTTAACAACTTCGTAAGGATATCTTTGACAGAGAAATCGAAAGGATTAAAATAAAAAAAAGTTTCAAATCCCAAAAGAAAATCTTTTGTTGGAATTGATAAGACCTTATTCGATATATATCGTGGGGAATCCGCCGTTCGTATGATTTGATTTTTTGATAGAAAGAAATAACAAAAAGGCATGTTGCTGCCATTTTTGAAAGGATTAAAAATCTACGAAGTAATGTCTAAACCCAATGATTCAAAAAAAAAAAGATAAAGATTTCCGGAACAAGAAAATACCCTTTCTAATTGTTAATTGTCGCAATAATTGGATTTGGATCAGAATACCGAATTCAAATGGATTCTAAATGAGACAAAAGGGTATTTGAGACTGCTCAATAAATGAAATGCCAAAGGATTTTCTTTTGAGCTATTTAAGAGTTATTCAACTTGAGTTATGAGTATACAAATGATTTTTTAGGAAATAAAGAAATGACAAGGATTAACTTCGTAGTTTAATTCATTTCAGTATTTTAGGGATTTATTTAATTATTTATATACCTAAACCTTGAATCATTTTTCTCGAGCCGTACGAGGAGAAAACCTCCTATACGTTTCCAGGGGGGGTATTGTTGATCTAATCTATCCCAATGAGCCGTCTATCGAATTGTTGCAATTGATGTTCGGTCCCGAAGAGAGGGAAGAGATTTGCAGAAAGTGGGTTTTTATGATCCGATCAAAAATCAAACTTATTTAAATGTTCCTGCTATTCTAGATTTTCTTGAAAAAGGTGCTCAACCTACAGAAACTGTCTATGATATTTTCAAGAGGGCGGAGGTTTTTAAGGAATTTCGCCTTAATTAAACAAAGTTCACTTAATGAACTAAAAAACAAAGATAATGTGGTGGTAGTTTGGTAGAATTTTTTTATTCCTTATTCTCGTCCTGTCTATTTTTTATGTAGTGCCAATCCAACACACAAATTTTCTTATATATTTCCCTTTTGTTTGTACTTCGCTTTTAAAATACGATATATACAATATCATATTTCTATAATTTTAATATTAATAATACTATAAAATAATAATAAAATTATTCTATTAACTAATAACTAACGAAAATCTCTCTATATATTTTATATATTAATTACGTTAATAATAATAATTAAAATCTTAAAATATAATATCTATATTATATTTAGTTTAATAATAATAATTAAAATCTTAAAATATATATATATTAGTAAAATATATTATTCTATTTTCTATTTATATATATTTCTCCTTCTAAAAAGAAATTAAAAATAAAGTTGTATTTCTAATTTCATTTGCATTTTTTTCTTTCTACGTTGTACTTAAATTGTAATTTCATTTTTTTAATATTCATATTGACAAGAGTATATTGAACAAATATAATTCAATTTTGAAGTCAAAATAAATAATGAAATAAAAAAAATGAAATGGTTTCTTTCTGTCTTCCGCCCAATAAATAGGTTGAATTTTTTGCGATATATAATTTGTATCCAAAAAATGGAGAATATTTGTTTTAAAAATGTATTTTCTCTAAAAATTTGTTGTATTGTCATCGGATCTGGTTGGTTTTAAGTTCTGACTCAATTAGCAACTTTTGTTTCGATTTCTTGCTAATTCAAAGTTTTGATTCCAATTCATTTTATTTTTATCTCGATTGTATCTACATAACATATCGCTTTTTCGGGTTGCTAACTCAATGGTAGAGTACTCGGCTTTTAAGTGCGGCTACAATCTTTTACATATTCGGATGAAGCAAGGAATTCGTCTACATCATCGGTAGAGTTTATAAGACCACGACTGATCCTGAACGGAAATGAATGGAAAAAAGAGCATGTCGTATCAATATAAAATTCGGAGAATATTTCATTCTTACCAAATTGGTACAAAATTCTATTTGAATTTTTGGAAGGGAACGAAAGGACTTCAAAGCAAAGTTGGGTCGATTGAATAAATGGATCGAGCCCTAGGGTTCAAATTCTGAGGAAAGAAAGAACAACGAGCTTATCTTCATAATTTGAATGATTTCCCGATCTAATTAGACGTTAAAAAAAATTAGTGCCTGATGCGGGAAAGGATTCTCCCACGAGTGGATCCTTTGTTTTTTTATAGTGAATCCTAACTATTCGATTATCCATTCTCCATTAAAGAGATGGAAATGAATGTGTAGAAGAAAGAGTATATTGATAAAATACTTTAATTCCAAAATCAAAAGAGCGATTGGGTTGAAAAAATAAAGGATTTCTAACCATCTTTTATCTTATAAAAACAATAAAAAAACCAATTAGATGGAAAAAGGTAGAAAAGTCCGCGGATGCATTTACCCGTTTCCGGGGTATCCATTTTTTCGTAATAAAATGCCTTGTTTTGACGGTATCGCACTATGTATCATTTGATAATCCAAGAAACCCTCTATTTTTACTTTTGTTTTCGGTCTAAATTGAAATGGAAAAATTACAAGGACATAGAGAACTAGATAGGTCTTGGCAACATAACTTTTTCTATCCACTTATCTTTCAGGAATATATTTATGTATTTGCATATGATCATGCTTTAAATAAATTGATTTTGTTGGAAAATGCGATCGACAAGAAATACAGTTTACTAATTGTAAAACGTTTAATTACTCGAATGTATCAACAGAATCATTTTATTCTTTCTGTTAATGATTCGAACCAAAATGAAATTTTTGGGCACAAACACAAAAAGAATTTGTATTCCCAAATGATAACAGAAGGGTTTGCAGTCATTGTGGAAATTCCATTTTCCCTACTATTAATATCGTCCCTAGAAGGAAAAGAAATAGTAGAATCTCAAAATTTGAGATCAATTCATTCAATATTTCCTTTTTTAGAGGACAAATTCTTACATTTAAATTATGTGTTAGATATATTAATACCTTACCCTGCCCATCTAGAAATCTTGGTTCAAACTCTTCGCTATTGGTTGAAAGATGCCTCTTCCTTGCATTTATTACGATACTTTCTTTACGAGTATCGTAATTGGAATAGTCTTATTAGGCCAAAAGAATCCATTTCCCCTTTTTCAAAAAGGAATCGAAGATTATTTTTGTTCCTATATAATCTTCTTGTATATGAATACGAATCCCTTTTTGTTATTCTACGCAAGCAATCCTCTTATTTACGATCAACGTCTTTTGGAGCCCTTCTTGAACGAATCCATTTTTACGGAAAGCTAAAATATCTAGTAAAAGTCAAAGTTAAGGGTTTTGGGGTTATCCTATGGCTTTTCAAAGAACCTTTTCTGCATTATGTTCGGTATCAAGGAAAATGCCTTCTGGCTTCAAAAGGGACATCCTTTCTGATGTATAAATGGAAATATTACTTTATCGCTTTCT